AGAGATACGACTTTGCACTATAGTTAGCTCAGCACCAATCAAGAACCCCCAAGGAATTCCAAGAGTTCTTGTTATACATTCGTGCCAACCCTCAACCCTCTTTTCGAGATTCATCGATATTGAATCAATCGAACGCACTTCTAATACCTGTTCCACTTTTGGAAGGCCCTGCGTTATATCACCAGATCGCGATTTTTCATATATAAATGTAACTAATGTATCTCCTTCGTAAAGGATTTCCCCATAATGGCCATGAACCGTTGCTCCTGGGGTGGCCAAATAAGGCTTAGCGGATCGTATTACTACAGAATCCATTTTAACAATTAGAACTTGACCCGATTTGAGGTGTGGTCCGTTTTTGGCTATACATACATTTTCACAAATAAACTGCCCAAGACTCATTATTGTAGACATCCCTTCACAATAATTGTGCTGAAGAAAATACCAATTTAAATTGAATGGATTCAAAATAATGTTACTGCACGAATCAGAATTATAAATTTTATCAATTTCATCCATTAAAAAATATTTAATTACTTGAAAGGTCTGTTTTAAGTTGTCAAGTTGCAAATAGTTAATTACCAAGATCTGATTATAAGTTATTAAATGGGAAAATGAATAAAAATTCGCAGTTTGAAGGGCTGTTCCTAAAGGGCCCAAGAAATTACTAATTGGAATTGGGGGATCTTTTTTAATTGATTCTTTTATCACATTGTGATATTTTACATCGTTGAATGGGCCCATTCGAAAACAATTGGAAGATGACAAAATTATCAAAGATTGGTATTCCTTATTTCTATTCAACAATGTATGAATAGTTCCTTGGTTTTTATTAAGGGATTCTTTAATCCTTGCGTTGGAATAGTAGAAAAAACTGGAAGAAAACGGATTGATATTGGTGCAATCTGATCCATTCTCAGAGATAAATCCTGAACCCGAAGGATCATTCCTTTTTGCGGTATACGAAATAGGGGATTTCACTAAGTCTATTTTTATAAAATCTCGAATCAAACTATTTATCCCTATTTCAACAAAGGAAGTACGGGTCTCTTCGATATAAGAACTTTTTTTGTCTTGGGTACAATTTAATACTAAACAAGTCCTAACTAATTGAATACTTGTGTTATAAATTTCCCGAATTGGTTTGCCATTTCCATAAAGGATATAATTGACAACTCGAAGTTGCACATTATCCATTTCCTGCAACAGATCCGGGGGGAAAAGTCTTACTAAATTTATACCGTCTGTTATTTCATATGTGACTACAGGTCGAACCAAAACAAAATACTTTTTCTTGGTAGGTGTGATCCGTTGGACATAGATCCAGTTTTTCCCTTTTTTGGATTCTTTCGAATTTGTCTTTCCCGTTCCTGGTGGTATCAAGACACCACTATGTCGAGATATCTTATCTGTCTCTCCAGGAAAATGGATATCTCCAGAAAATATTTTTAGTTCAATTCTTTTTTTTTTTATCTCCACTCGAACCAATCCGCCTACTCGGCTTCTTGTAGTTAAAGCTATTTGTGTATCTATCCCAATAATACTATTGTTCCGTACCATTATGGAAGAAGATCCAGGTAAGATATGCACTTCCTCGGGAATGAAAAAGAACCGATCCACTTTTATTTGGTATTTTGGCTTAAATTCCTTGACTCCTCGATACTCAATTAAATACTCTTTTTTGGCGATTGGATAGACTTCTATAGTGCCGTATTTAGTAATTCCCGAACTCTTTCTTCTGTATCGAGGATCATCGAAAAAAGCAAGAATACTATTTCTACGAAAAATACCATTTATGGGTATTTCGATCGAGATGCCCGAAAGGGGCATTAGTTCGTTCTCACGTTCTTGAATCGATTGGAGTGGAATAATGAATCTTTTTCTTCGTCTCTTTGCCAATAAATCATAATCGGCGTATAGAATGGTCGGATATCTGAGATTACAACGAACAATTCGATTAAGTTCTGAATAATCAGGGCGTTCTTCTTCTTTTTTACCAGAAAAATCCGAACTAAAGAATTTGTGTTTCACTTGATCATTAGTTACCGAGAGGTTAGAAATAGATCTTTTCTTGACAGAAAAAGAACGAGCGTTCGTTTGATCTTGATCCTTGTGGATCGAAAGGGAGACTAGATCAGATCTGCGCGGCTCTCCTAATAATATCCATAAATGACTTGTTTTTGGTAAGAGATGAACATTTCCATATGTAAATTCAGGTGCATGATACACGTCGGTATTCCAGTGCATTTCTCCCTCTGAATCAGAATAAATATGTTTTCGAACCTTCTCTTTAAAATTCAAAGTGGATGTTCCTGCGCGAATCTCAGCAATCACTTGTTCTGATTCTACATATTGATCATTTTGAACTAAAAGAAAACTTTTGGGTGGAATATTCACATTATGTAGAATATCCTCACTTTCAATAGTTACATACAAATCTATAGAACATACAAAAGCAGGATGCCCATGACGTGTACGTGTCGGATGAACCAAATCCTCA